AGCTTAGCTGTCGAAGTGCACTACCGAAGTTCTGTCCCTTACGGCAATTCTGTCTTTGCGGGATTAGCTCTCGAAGTGCACTAGCTGACTTCTGTCCGATGGTTGGATTGAAGGATTGAACTGATGGCAACTAGCGAGCAATCTTACTCAATAGGGGCTTTCCATCTTCAATTCAAAGCCCTCCTTCTTAGTCACTACATTCTCAGGTCTGACTCTATCAATTCCCTGGACATCGACCTCCCGATTAGATTCAAGTAAGGGCATTGGAGCACTTTGATGTTGATGCTTGAAAAGAAGCTGTGGCATTGACTTTCGGAATAGAATGTTCCCAGCTAAGACTCTAAGAGTGATTGATGTCATACCAGTAGCCCTTCTTAAAAAAAGTACTCCCACCAGCGGGTTCTGGAACAACTCCTTCTATAGCTGCTGATTCGTGATCTCGACAAAGAGATTTCGAAAGGCTAGCAGCTGAGTCTGTTACCTATCTCAAAGAGAAGGCTTTGAATGTCATATGACTCCATCACGGGATGAAAGCACCCTCGCTATTAGAGAGATAGTAGGCAGTAGCCATAACATAACCCTAGATGCCAAGAGGAGCAGGCAAGGTTGGACCGCGTGTAAAGGATGAGACTAAGGGAGGTTGACTGGGTAATTTCTTCCAAAAGCATAACATAATATAATAAGGAGTTGTTTAAACTTATCAATAGGGAACTGCAACTATACGGCTAGTAACTGCCCCAGCAAGTCCATCTCTTGGAACTTCTATTCTATCTATTACGAGTTGCTTCGCCCCTCCCAGAGATTCAAGTTCTAGTTCTTTTGTTCTTTCTTCCTTGGGAGGTCTAAAGTGCTAATTGATAACTTTCCTTTTATAGATGGTTTTCCTTGGCTTGGATGTCTTTCTATTATCCCTAACAAAGCCTATTCTCGTATTCTGCCATCTACAGGTTATGGGGTTACGGGTCTAGAACCATTGTCGTATGGTTCCTCCTATCGTGTAAAGAAAGAGGTTCTCTATCTTTCGAGACTTCGTTACAGTCATCGTAATCGTAGGAGGGCTTGCCCTTGATCTTCTTAGAAAGTGAGGGATTTAATAGCGAAGCAGAAGCTACTTTTCACTCATATTCAAAAGCTAGACCGGCTGGCTACGAAGCGAGGATTTTTTCTTAGTTTCCTGGTATTACCTTCCGAACCTTCCTTGGATTTCATCTTCGTTGGGATGGCGCTTGCTCTAGCTTCAGAGCGAGGGAAGATGGATGGGCTGACTCTCGGGATGGTGTGATCGTAGTTGGGATAACAGCCTTGAACTGAGCTTCGTTTGATAGTACTTTCGGAATAGGCTTTTTACTAGATTTAGGGCAGAAGCCTGAAACTCCTCTTATTCTTACTTTACTACTTCCTTTGATGGCATCGTTTCTTAGTCTGATTCATGGCATTCCGATTTTAGCTTCGATGCAAGGGAAAAGAGCAAGGAAAAGCCCTATATAAAAATACCAGGAACTCCGAGAGCTAGACCGGCTACAGGCTTAATCACCGGCTGAGGTATTTGAGTTAGGGTCTCGTGGCCCCAGGCCTGCTAAGAAGAGCAATTCTTACATTTCTCTCAGAAGCTACTTTCCTACTTCCTTTCCTTCCCTTGAAGCAATTCCTCGAACAACAGAACAAGAAAGAGGTCTCTTCCTGGCTCTTCTTCCTAGTCCTAGATTTGAGTTACTAGCATCGTTAACCAGCCGATTCAAGGTCGGAGCTGCTAATCCACACCTTTTAAGAGCAGGAGACTAGTAAGTGAGGAGAGTCGGTACATTCCTTCTACCCAGCTACCCCGCTCTATAGAAGAGACACTGCCAAGCTTAGAAAGAGGGGATCCCTAGTATGTGATTGAGTCAAGTCTCCAGTGCTTCTGCTGAGAGAAAGAGAGTCTATTGACAGGCCTACCCTTAATGCTTCTAAGTCCTGTATACAGAGAGTGCTATTAGAGGGGAAGATAGCTTGCCATTGAGTTAGCTGCTACCGGTCAGTGATCTCAGTCAGTTCAGCCTTAGCTTAGTAAAGGAGGAGCTCTCTAGTATAAAATAGCTGGGTGTGTCTAGTCTCTTACACAAGAAGGGAGTGATCTCAGTGAATGGCTAGTGCTTCAAACTGTTAATATGAGAGGGAGGTTCCGAACTATGGGTGTTAGAAAGGGGCGAAACGGCGGGAAAGGTAAATCAGTTTATAGAGCTAGTAGAGCTCATAGGTTTCTACCTGTGCTTTTGGTAGCAGCCATACCAACAATCTTTGGTAAATAAGCACTTTACGGTGCGAGATCTGCCAAGTTAAGCTCAATCACAACCCACCGGCTCAAACAAAGGCTGGATCGGTTCACTGAACGCCAACAAAGTCTAGCAAGTCCTCTAGCAATTAGGTACACCAATGCCACTGGTCCCTCTAGAAGCCATGGGACGCGCAAGTCCCACTAACAGAAAGAGAACTAGACGACTCAAACTCACCAGCTCACTAACGCAATCTCTGAACAGGACTTTCTTTGCCGGTTGCCAAGGCTCTTAAAACCGACAGAATGACCCGGTCACGTTGCACTCCATTGGCTGATTTAGCAGCCCTGAGAAGAATTCAATCCAGCCTACCCCTATGGCTTGCTGGGGGTTTGTTGCTAGCTCTACTGGCTTTGCTGTCTCTTCTATTGGTCTATTGTATCGATGGATACATCTATGGCTTAAGTTAAGGGGAAGACCTGTCTACTCTACTATTGATTCCCTTTGGCTCTCTGTCCTAGTAAGTCATCTTACTCTCCTACCGTTATTTAAAATAAGGCATTTTAAGCCCTTCTTTTTGAAGGCAATTTGTTTGTTTGATTCAGGGGCAGCTAAACATCAGTTTTTCTTAGGTAGATTTGCCCTTCTAGCTGACTTCTTGCTGACTTCTTACCCGTTTTATAGGAGCTAGACTCAATGGCTTACAGATACAAGGCGGGGAATGACTCAATGGTTTTCACTTGCCTTACCCATAGCTTTTCCTGACTCTATCTACTGGGACTGACTTCTTGGCTTACTGCACGCTTACTGTATCTTTAACTTAACTGAAACTTCTTTGAAAGGTCCCTAGAAGGGATTGGAATCAAGGTACGAAGTTATCTTTATCTCAAGCTACAGCGCGTAAACGTATTTCATTCTTGATTTTATTCTTACTGAACTCAATCAATAGGGGATTGAAGACGCTTAGTGTGAAATGCTATATAGTTTAGTTTGTTTGCTTGTTCTTGTATGAATTACTCGAGAGATAGGGATTTGGAATGAAAGTCCCAAGGACCAAGGAAGGACTGAGTACCAATAGCCTTTGCGCTCAGTGCCGACTCCATGGCGTGGGATCAAAGAAGGCCCCAAGACCTTGTCTACAGAAACTCTTCTCCGTCGGTACTGGCCTAGTATAGGTGTTGGTTCTATCCCCCTTATCCAAGGGATAAGATTGAACCCTACATGGAAGGCGATTCCTTCAAAGAGTGCTGTGAAGGATAGGAAAGCAGATAAGGGATTCTTTTTTCATTTCCCTTATGAGTTGTTTTGGATGTTCTTCCGTGGTTTCGGTTTATCACCGATTCTGTGGAGTGGCTTCCCAACTCTTACTAGCTTTATAAGGTATCCTACCCTTCGATCCAAACAACGAGCTGATTTCCAGATGGTCTTCAGCGTCGTCTATGGAAACGGCGAAACTTCTTCGCCAATAAATTCCTATCGTGCCGGTTATCCCGGCCGACTCGCTTATTCCACCGATTCGGGTGCAGGGAAGAGAAGGTTATTCGCCATTGGTAACTTTGGACTCCAAAGGCTACTCAGTCCCTTCCTTCTTCCTATTGCTCACTGAACTAGAGCGATAAAGTTTCTTCCACCTTCCCGTCCTCTCCTTACTCGAACTACTCGACTGCCAGGGAGAGGTCTGAAAGTCTACCTCAGTGATTCCATCTGACCAAAAGACAAATTCACCAACAAACAGTAATCTTGGGAACATTTGGAATAGAAAAAGCATTCTCAGGTATGAAATCGGGAGAGCTAAATCAACCAGCCGTTCTTCCCGCTTATTCGAGCAAAGAAGCAAGGCACTGATTGACCTAAGGCTAAGGCCGAGGAATGATCTCTTTGTGGCCGGTACGGGCATCGGAAAGAATAGTGTAGGAAGACTCACCCTAGCCACTATAGCGACCCCACCCCCAACTCTAGACGAAGCTGAGGGGGTTACCACCACATCCTCTCCCGATAGACTCGAAGCTCTTCATAGTCAGGCGTGGTATAAAATCTTCTCTCAAAAAGAGACAGACCAGAGATGACAGAGGAAGGTATTCGGTTCAAAAAAGATACGGCAGTCAGAACAGCTTCAGTCCAAAATTGACTAAGGACAGAAGCAAGCTACAAGCATTAGCAACCGCTTTCGTTTAATCTTTTGTAAAAAAAAAAAAAGAAGCAGCGAAGAAAACAAGACAGTAAGTTGTTGCGCTAACTCGCTAGCGCTAGCGCACTACGGCTTTTCAGCCTCCTGCAGTTCATTCCATTCCCTTCGCTACACTCGACTTAAACCACCTACGAACTCACCCATAAGGAAACTTGTCAAGTAGGTCTTTCGAGCCTTTCCTTTTTTTACAAATCTGGTAAGGTGGGGTATTATCCTTAAGTCTGCTTTATCAATCTTTAGTCGTCTTTCAGTACTGGCGAAGCTTTAATTGAAGACCCTTCAGTGCCGTTTCGTTTGGTCCCCTGGGTATCTTCTCCGCACTTAGCTGTAAGCATTTCAAGTAGATAAAATCATAAAAGAAGAAATGGGAAGGAGTACTTACATTATGCGATGCGCTATTATTTGAATCCGAAGGTCAATCATTCCCAGTGAAGGTATGGGGGGAAAAGGAGTACGTTAGTCAAATAGAGGGCTCTCACGGGGGCGTAGTCCACGGCTTTAGCCTTAAGCTTGGGCTGTAGTTCTTGTATTGGGCGAACCAAAGCGTTAAATAGCGCCGTTTAGTGGCGTGCAGGGGGTAGTCGTCTTGTTGTGCTGGTAGGTGCGACTATGTGAGTTGACAAGAATACACTGCGGTATGTGTGAGTAAAGATTTTCCTTAGTGATCCAAAGGAGCAAGTAGAGTTACTGCAGACTGGCTTCCCCCCATATACCCCCGCGGATGCGGATTTCCTACCATTGAAGGAAATAGATCAAACTGCTAATCCCACCCACGCCGTAAATGGATGCCCTACCTGATCCATTTCAAATCCAGCCGGAGGTCTTCGAGCCTTGTTACGAACTAAAGTTCTAAAGCAAAGCGACCCCAATACCTCCCCAGCCCAGGTCAAAGGTCTCCCCGCTCTTTTTAGGGGGTTCGTTACGGTCAGCAAATAAGCCCCGCATCGTATCGATAGCGATTCAGATCACCTCCCCAAGCCTGCCTAACCTAATTGTGTGTGAGCAATCAATCGTGACAAGTCGACCGATCCATAATGAAAGCACCTGTAGATAGAAGCCGTTTGCCGAGGAGGGCCCGGAGAGAAAAAAAAAAAGAGATTCTTTCGCTTAAGGACCAAATGCTGCTTCCAAGCTGGTTCATTGAGCAACCGAAGCCAGCGCGCCTATAGATTCCGCATTCCCCCTTCGCTGACCAAGGAGCAACAAGGCCGATCCGTGCACCACACATCAAATCAAACTTGGTGAGGTAGAGTCCAAACAAGAAAGGCAGCCCAAACGAAAACAAGAAGAACGAGCTGACGAAGCAAGACCGGCGCAGGTGCACAAGCGTATACCACGGGATGAATACTGACCGAGGACCTCCTTCGCCCTTGAGAAGGCCTTCCCAGCCCACAGAAAGCCTTCCTAGCCAAATGGGTCCAACGTAGCAAACTCTTTCACTAACATGTATCTCTACCTCAAATTCCCCGAATGCCCCTACCTAATAGAAAGAAAAGCCTTTGCCCATTAACAAACTCTTACCAGCCCTAACCTCAAGTTTTCGCCTCACTCAACCAGCCTATCCGTCATTGGACACCCAAGACGAAGGGGAACAGGGTCCGCCCAGGCTCTACGAAGTGCTCGCCCCAGCTATGAAAGGAATTTTTGAAACCAAATCCATCGTGGTCTGCCGTCCTCCCCTCATTCATAGTGGGCTCGAGGGTGACTGGTCGAGTAAATGAAAGTCTACTTCTCGCATTAAGAGAAAGAATGGGCGAGTTACTGCCTGAGTGCCGAGGGGGCGGTTCCTCTCAATGTATTATATTATAACAATAAAACTCATACAAGGCAAAAGTCAAATTCACAGGTTTTTCCATGGCAGGTTCAAATCTCTTAAGCTAAGCTTTTTTCTTCCCGATACAGTGGCACTCCTTTCATCTTTGGATCCACCAACGGGCGCATCCCACAACTCATTTGTCAACTAAGATCATTGCACCTACTTCTCTCATTCTTGATGAAACCTATTGCCAAGCGTAGTAAACGAGAAGATAAAGCATGATCCCATGTCTTTTCCACTTTCTGAAGTCTTCCGACTAAATTAGAGTCCTCGGGAATCTGCAACAAGGAGGTTTTTAGAGACCCCAATTCCCTCTCTGAGACATGCAAGCCTTAGTTTTCACTTCCAGCCTTCCCTGATAAATGAGGAGAATCGCTCTTCCCTATCAAATGTGAGAAGGAATCTATAAAAGCTGCCCTCCCGTTCCTCCTTACCCTAAGGGTGTCTCACTATACAAGGTACACACAGTTCAGCAGAGTATAAACAAAGGAGATGAGCATGCATCGCTATTTCACAGAAAACCTTCCCTAGCAAATTGGATTCGTCGATAATGGACCTGAACACTGTTGAAGTCTTGGGGCTATGGAACCTACCCCACATTGGAGGAGAGAACCTCTATTTGTCCTATCCACCAGGTTCTGCACGAAAGGGAGGCCCTTTTCTTATGAATACAATGATTCAGGGGACCCTGGAGTGCATACTTTGCTTTCGTGTTTTCTTGCCCACGTCTACTTTACGACAGCGAGTGCCCCCAATTTCTTATGGTCTGACTTCCATCTATTCCGCCCAAGGGCATCCAAGACAAAGTTGGCAAACCGCGTTTTGGCTTAAGTCTTATATCGCAAGCAGGCAGATTCTTCTTTTTGACCCTGATCGGTTCGTATCAAGAGAGCCGCTCTCTTCAACTGGTAACCATTGGGGGTCTAATTCTTCAACAACAAAAGTGACTGGTCAACCTTTGGTTCGATAGGCTGGTGATCTCTGAATCCGATTCAGTACTCGATGATGGTATTCTTCTTTTTTCAGTTCAGTATTTGACTAGGTAGGAGGCTCTCTTAAGCCTGACTCCGATAGCCGCTCTTCAAGCTGATGCGCGGTAAGATACTTCTTTTTCTGGTGTAATAGAGTATATTCATTACAAACCTGAATTCTCGCGTTTTCCTCTATCACTAGATATTCCCTCGTGCGGATGAGATATAGTAGCCCTTAAGCTGTTGAGCTAAAGTTTCAGTGAAATCCTTGTTTTGTTGGTGCAGGTCTGGGATCAGTAGTAGCTTCCTGAGCGATGAGAGCCTTCCACCTCTGCATTGGCCGACAGTAGAACTCCTGGGTGAAAGGTAAATTCCGAAAAAGAGTAGTTTCTCCGTCTACAATATGCTCGAACCTTTACTTTAAAAATCTTCCACACCGAAAAAGCCCGTTCATCTCTTCTTTCTCGGAAAGATGGAATTGGAATCTATTTGGTAGAGTCTGCCGTGGGAAAGCCTTAGCGACCCGAATAGATAATAGCGATCACCCAGTTAAACGTATAGTTCCACCTCTGGTAACATGGTTGGATTGCTAACTTATTCTTTTTCATTAGGGACGGTTCTTCCTCTTCCCTCTGCGGAGGGGTATGAATAGCGCATACAAGGGGCTCGATCGAAGAGAGACAGTGGTGACTCGCCAAGAAAGATTTTAGAAGTGCTACCTGGCTACAGTCGGTTGATGTTATAAAGTCCTCCATTATGGAATGGTTCTCAGCAGCACGTGAATCTCCTAACTCGCTGAAAGTGACAGCGTTTATTTCATTTATATTATATATATATATTATTAGCTTAGCTGAAACGGATCGAGTGTCCTACAAATCAATAGAATCTAGTTCGTTCGGATGATGTACTTGGGAGGACCGTAGCCCAAGCCACCAGGCGAGGAAAGGTTTCATATGGATCCACTTCTTGCCACTCTTCTCATAATCTAATGGTGGAACTCTTCTTTCTTGAATCATATGCATTGGATTCCCAGGAAGAGACGAAAGAGACTCGCGAAGAAAATGGCCAAGTGGATGGAAATAGCATAAATAGAGCCAAGCCTTCTCTAAAAGAAGCAAGTGCAAGTCCCAGGAAAGCAGCTACTAGCTAATGTCAGAGGACCTTTGCTTGATTCGACTTCTGCCTTGATGTGCCTCCTCCTTTTTCAATATGAAATTCGAGAGAGATTAAGTAGGTTGGTCAGTCACACAAAAAGGAGTAGCGAAGGGTTCAGTTGCATTAACTGATGCGGATAGGAGGGATAACTCGCTATTCCTAATACTAAGACTGCTTCTCTTGCATACACTTACAAAAATTCAGATAATCTTGAATGACCGTCGGGCATTTTCAGGTGGCGAAAGCCCAATGTATTCATTTTTTATTTGATTCCGCCCGTAGGCGCTAACAAATAAGTAAGAAGCAGGTCCGATAGTGTGAAGGGATAACACTTTTTTGGTACAACTCTCATGTGGACGTCCTGCTTGATACAAGCAATCAGTAGAAAATAACACAATAGGCAGAGGCTATTAGTCAAGCGGGCGATTCCCTTAGGAATTTAGTGAATATGATACCTTCTATTCTATTGATCTGGAATTGGGCCAATACGATTGATAGGTAGTCGCCTTTTCAGGTAATGGGCTAGAGGATTTCACCTCTGTCCACGCGTGGACTAGACCTATTTAAAAGATTGGAAGGCCGGCAAAAAGACTGGTATTACTCTCCTAGAAGAATGGACGTGTAGAAGCATCTCGATTAGTTTATACCATTTGTAATTGTAAACGAAAAGGATTGTTGATGCTCTGCCCGAACCCCGGAATGGTATAGTGGCCTGAACCCTCTGCTCGCTGGATTGATAGGATCAATTTTTTTTTTTTCGGAGTTGGCCGGTGTTATCTGACTGAACATGGAGTTAGCCAATGTTACCTGAACATGCAGGATATATGAGTTAGTGAATTGAACCCTTCGGGTGGAAGAAGTAAGGTGTGCGGCGAGCGGGGGCAGGATTTTATCCCACAGTAGAAAATTATTCCACCACTAGAGAAGGGGGGCCGAGTTGACCTACTATATCCCGCGCGTTTCCATCTCGGACGAACCGAGCGGGGCGGCGAAAAGTAGATCTAATAGAAGGAACTGATCTATAGTCGAAACTAGAACGGATCTGGCTGGAACTTCTTTCTCTATAGTTGAGGAACCGGAAGACGAACGGATAGAAAGGTGAATTCATGCGGGCCCGGAGTAAAGGAGTTGGTAGGAGCGGATAAGGAAATGGATAGGAAAAATGAAATAGCTTTATTTTTTGATGATAACCAATCAACGTTCTATAGAAAGAATAGCACTGCGGGCGGGTTGAAACCACCCCCATCAATGAAACATTGATTCATCAATGAAGGGGTTCAACTACTCAACTCTTCTTTCTCGGGCCGGGAATGAGCTGGCATTAAAAGAGGAGCCTCGCCCAACAGGGTGAGTGGAAGAATATAGTAAAATGGTGGGAGCATATATGTGGGGGCCTGTCAAGAGCTATATGAGCTAGATAGAGCCTGGTAAGGGATCTATATATGCTCCTTTTCAAATAGGAAAGGCAGGAGGTGAGAGGGCAGAGTTTTTGGCTAGACGTAGTAGGCTGGCTTTAGATGCTGATCTCAAGATCTAGACTAGCCCCCCAGATGGATATCTCTGAATGAGAATAATCAGAGTTAGGCGTCTGTCAACTATCTAGTTAGTTAGCCCTGCTATCTCTGAAGCTACAGAGCCGGGTGGGAATGGGTGTTTCATTGATAGGTTCGGGCCGGTTTACAAGGTAATTATGCATTTGGATCTTTTTTCTTTTCATATTAGTTTTGTCGATTGTCACCTTCAAAGTGTATCTTCTTTTGTGGATCAAGTCCATAGCTCAACCTGACATCACTATGTGTTGCAACCTTGAGGTTCTAGATTCGTTCCAAGCTTACATATTAAATTCTAAGGAATAAAAGGACAAAAAAAAAAGTTGTCCCAAAATTATTTCAAGTTTCGTATTCTTATGTTTTAACGAGAATTTGATTCCAAAGTTCATGCTGTGTGTTCTTAGGGTATACTATCATGGTGCAATGATCGCTGTCAAGCAGCTCTCCTCCTCCAAATCAAAGCAAGGGAACCGCTAATTTGTAAATGAGATAGGCATGATATCTGCTTTACAACACCCGAATCTCGTGAAACTTTTTTTATGTTGTATTGATGGAAACCAGCTATTGCTAATATATGAGTAAATGGAAAAGAATAGCCTTGCACGTGCACTATTTGGTAAAATCCTCTCCACCATCTTTTATACTATATTTAGGATTAGAGAATGAGACTTTGTTCAACTGCCACTGTGGATCTCCCTTTGTTCCAACCAACAATTAGAAGCTAAACTACACAACCGAATGAGAGAGCACCAGCTAGGCGCATAGAGATAGAGAGCTACCCGGCAGAGGAAGTCAATCGCTTGAAAGCAAAGAGAGCACTTTCAGCAGCTTCTTGCACAAAGGGCGATAACAAACTTCCTACGCATAGGACCGCTAGAAAGGAAAGGAGTAAGCAAGTAGATCTACATGAGTTCAATCTTGTTTGTTATCGTTAGTTGTTGCTTTCGCCTCGACACAGTGAGAAGTTATTATGAGATACCTTCGAACGTCGCTATGCAAGTTAGGGAGAATAAAATGAAGTCAGTAAGGGGTGCTCCCGTGCCTTTTCTTCCCCGGAGTTACCTGGTTGTTGATCCCTAATACGATATCGGTTACCTGGCCTCTTTCTCCCGAATCAGATTTAAAAAATGAGAACTCAAACTATGAGATGTATGGACAAACAGATAAAGAGTAGCGAACTATTCAGCGACATATGAGTTTGTCGCATAATGAGCCGCTCACGACAGAGATTCGATTCCGGATTCGCCCTATCCACCAAGCGTTAACTGCTACACGAGAGTACAGCTAACCTAAGTGGGAAGAGCATATTGAAGACGGGAATCAAATCAAACTATTGAATTAAAGGAAGGGAATTGCACAGGAATGCTCAAAATTTCCTTCCGTTTTGTTTACTCCACTTGAAGAGAGTCCCTAGCGTACTATACTTTGATAAAGGGAATGCTACCGATACTTTCAAGACTCATCCTCTGGCAAAAGCTTTACTTTATTACTCGCCTATTTATTATTATATATATATTGCCTGTGCCAGTTTGCGCCTGCCACTCGTACTGAACTAACCAAAGAAGCAAGAGATACTGAAAGCGATTGACTTCTTGCCTTAGCTTCTATAAAAGTAAACAACTAATCCTTTCCTCTTGAATTCTGAATTCACTCCATAGCTTTAAAATAAAAACCTTTTATCCTTCGTTCGTTGCCCCTCTCTAATCTCTTTAACAAAGCTCGTTACTAAATAAAGAAAGCCCATAGATCGAAACTTCTAACAGGTGAACCTATCTCCGGATTCCTTGACTAACTGAGCTTGAAGCGAGTTTTTTACTAATCAGTACTAGTAGAATAGAGTGCTACTACAGGAGAGAGGGAAGTAATGAATACTTCAATCGCTTAACCCGGAAGGTATCATTCAAGTTTGACTTCTATGCCTAAAAGAAAGGCGCTATTATCGATAGTTCTTCTTGCTTCAGTTCCCTATGAGATTGATTGAACAGAGCTTCTTGCTACATAGAAATGCCCTACGAGCCCTACAAGACAGAGTAATGGGAAATGTTAATGCGAACTCAAAGAATGGAGAGGGGAGATATTGAACGGAAGCACAAGAACAAGCAAGGGATTACTTGCTAAAGGAATGCTTACCGAGGGGCATAGCCCTATGTATACTACTGCCAGCCTTTCACTCCTCAAGTAAGGAACCAAGCTACGGATGAGCGCTATTTATCATTCTCAAGGAATTCTCCAAAGCGAGGCTCCTATTTACTCCCTGAGGCTTAGCGCAGGCGAGTCCCGAGCAAGTACTAGATAGAGGGAAAGGGAGATATTGAATTAGAGGAAAGGAATAGCAGACCGTGGAAAGCGACTCTCCTAAACGGGAACAAGCAAGGGCTTACCTTATAAGCTCTTTTTAAGTTTCCTTTTCACTAAAAAGAAAGGGCCTTCTAGCGATAGAGACTAACAAGGGAACTTACCAATACTAAAGGCGGATCGATCAGGCTGAAGCTATTGTAGCATCTCAAGCTTATCTTTCTTTTGCACCCACCTACCCTGTACTGCCGAACGTTTGCAACAGTTAGAATCTTCTATAATAACTAATAAACCGATTCAAGTGATTGAAACACAGGACCCTTTTCCACAGTTACAGGACCGTTGCGACAGTTGTTGATACCGATAAAGTTTCCCTCAGACATCTCGACCGGGAAGACCTCTTACGAGAGTTGCTTGCCTTCCACCGATTGACTGCTTCTATTCCCGTTATGCCCCTATTTAACTGCTTTCCCTATTTGTTTACGGATTTGCTTAACGAATACTTCCCTCAGGCTGGTTATTCCTTGCTTGACAAAAGAGAAGGAAAAGGAAAGTACTTTCAGAGAAGAGTTTACTAGAAAGCACTGGAAGGGAATCGCTTTCCTATCTCTAAAAGGAAGGACAGGATTCCTGGAAAGCCTTCTTACGCCTTATTAGCGAGAGTTTTGACTGGTAGTAGTACCTCCACCAGAGGAGCGCTTTAACAGGACTTCCGCTTACAGAAAATAGGCCTACGAAAGAAAAGAAAAAAGCCTACGAGATTCACTCATAACAGAAGGGATTACCCACCTATCGTGCTAATAATAAAAAGAGCGCCTTATTAGTTAGTCAAGTAATCAAGGTCAGTAAAGCGGGAAGAAATTAACCAAGCAAAGGATACTGAAACCGATGAAGCAAACAACGGCTACCAGAAGAGCGGCATCCGTTTTCCACAGGACAGTGGCGAGAGACCCATTCTCGATAGAGGAGAGTACGACAGAAGACAGGGCCAGACGAGATATTGAAAGGCTTGAATGGACAGGTAAGGGACAGACTGATTGCACCTACCAGGCACAGGACTTATTGGCTTAAGAAGCAAGCCAAAAAAAGAAGGGATTCGCTTACAGAAGTACTATCCATATTAAGAAAGGGAATATATCTATTTGAAGGAAGGTACTCGTGTACGGGAATCGAAGTGATTAGAACAGAACTGAGCTTGCCAGCCAGGAATGAAGAAGCAACGGACAGATAGACTCAAAATTTACATCCTGTATTCTATCCTTTAATTGATTGCATACCGTCTTGCTCCTCTTTACCGTCCTATTACTCTTCAACTATAGGATTGGTTAGACCGATTGGACAGCTTTCCTGAGCGAGGAAGGGAAGAAGGAAAGACATAAAATAAAGCAAGTAACCCGAAACCCTTTAAGCACGAGATTGGACAGTTGTGATTGCGCTTTCACCCATGATGGGAGTCTTTGGGCTAGGATGCTAAAGAGATATCTATGAGACTCATTCGGCTCACAAGAAATTTTCCTTTATCATATATTCTTTTGTTATCAAAGCTTCGGAGTTCTATTCCTTCTTTCGCGTTGTCTTTTTCAATGGAAAGTAAGCACTATTCTAAGATGCTACGAATGGAAAAAAAAGTCTCTTGAAATAGTCGATTTAGTAGCCTACTTTGACCCACTTCCTTAGCTACCGAGCTTCAAACCCCTAATATGACATTGAACTGACTGACTTACTTGCTTAACGCGTCTGTTCTGTCTGGAAAGCCAAAGACTAACATAGGTGCTTCCTATACCGAACATTCATGAATACAGATTGAGAGAGATGGTGGCCCAAACCTAGGCTGTGACGCTTCCTCTTGAGTACACAATTCAGACTTAAAGTTCGTTTACACAGTACGAGAAAGACAATTCTAAAGAATGGGACTTTCATAAACTTTTTTAGATTCTATTCTTTAATATAGCATCAACATGACAATAACATTAGAAAGCGAGATTGGCATTCATCCATCAATCGGGACTAGTCTTTATTACTTTATAAAATAAAAGTTTTTGAAATAAGTCCACATATAAGGGGAGCAAGCGGAGGCTCGAAAGCCGGAGCGCGCCTTAGTGATGGAGGGGATTCGCGCCGGATGGAACAAGGCGCTTTGAACCATAGACTACTGTTGCTGGAATGAAGGACCGCTCCGGAACAGAATTATGCTGCTTGCTGGGCCCTGATGGTGGAACTGGCATTTTTGGGGGGAAGAAAGCGGCCCCCTTTTTCGGCGGAGTGGGCAGCATCGCTTTCTGTCGTGTAGCCGTGATGCCATTTAGAAAGAAGAGACCAAGAAGAAGAAAAAGAAAAAGCAGTATTTTGCAGATTCTTGACATCACTGGAAAAGAAGTTGAGCTGTAGGCATCAAGGTAAGGGACCGAGATTATATACTGCTGCAGAAGCGGAATCGAAAGGCTTGGTTGAAAGGTAAGGATAGCGTGATTGGCCGATTGGTTGGAAGGTATGCATAGCATGATTGACTGCTTGCGCATATCCTTTGCATGATTTCATGTGAAGAGCCACCTTTGGCTGGCTTTTCATTTGGATAGATCCAGCGGGCCTTCTTGCATGGACTTGGCTTGCTTTCTCAATTCACATCTATGAGCCATGATTAACTGCTTTCAGGTCCCTTGGATTATGGGCCACAGCTACTTGGGTAGAGAAGAGACCGCTGAACATCATTTGGACAGACCGAGGCTCTAATATGGGCTTAGGCCTTTTGATGGCTGTCATTTTCTGGGCTATTTATATAGATTCAGATCCTTTTCATGATTTCATATGAGGAGCCGCCTTGACAAAAGCATCGATGAAAGCCTTGTAGATCGAAGTATGCAAAAGGGTCTAAGGGGTTAGATTACTAATTTGATTCCCTCCAACTCTTGTCAATGGATAGCAAGGAAGTATTGATAGGGAGGTTTTTCCGCCAAGCTCGAAAAATAAATGGAAAGAAAGAGCTCCAGGAAATTCCTCTTCTCTTCTATAGTATAAAGATCAAAGAGTTTTTGGGCTTCTTGATAAGACATAAAATAAACATATATATAAAATGAGTCCATAACTTGAACTTCAATTATATCATTATATTAGTGAACCAATCTAGTCCAATCCAATTATTGTAAAATTTTGAAAATATTATCATCTCACAGATGAAGAAGTGAGCAAGTCTTTCTCCAATGGATTCTAACAACGCAGACTAGGCATCTTTATCTGATTTCAATTTCTATATTAGTAATTTAAGCTTCCCCAGTTTCATTGCTATTTTCATTTAGCTGCATTGGCCGTAGAATCAAATAGGTGACTGACCACACTTAAAATAATCGATCGAGACCTTACCTTGGTCTTCCTGCAGTGCTATAGGCTTTTGCCTCTCTCTATGGGCTTTCGGGCTAAGGCCCTAGATCCTCCACTAAATCCACCAACTGTGAGACTGAGTGTATTACTTTCTCTTAAGACTACAGAGGTACGTAAAGTAGAGATCCCTCGATTCCACTATCTCTGAATACTTTTCTTTCTGGGTGACCAATCAATTTTTCTACAGAGGGCTTGATCCCGGCGCAGTTTATCTAAATCGGATATGTCGGCGAATATTCTCTTATCTTCTCACCCGAACGGAAATGGGGTTGGGGGAGGGAAAGTGGGTTCCCTTCATCTTCCATATCCCCCTAAGTAAATCTGTCAATCTTGAGACAATTATCGCCTAACTCGCTAGACTTTTGAGCCTTTCACAAAAGGAATTCGTCCAGCTCATGGATAGTTTCAACTTTCAAGGCTTGGCTAAACTGAGCTTTCACCTATAAATCCGGCTTCTATTGAACTAACTTACTTACATTGCAAGAAAGACGAAGACAGAAGGTGCGAAGCCGGTCTTTAGGCCCTAGGAATGAAAGATCCCAAGATCCTCCCTTCTTTTCTGGGAGGGGCTAGTTGTCTTTGTTCGAGGTCTCTTCCTTCTTGTCTTCTTCAAGCGGGTATCCGATCTTAGTTAAAATAATCACTCTTATTACCTCAAAAGGGAGTTCTATCAGTGACCCAGTTCTTTGAGTCGAGCCAAAGCCTTCTGTTGTGAGTGAAGGAGATTCCGATTAAGTGGGGGAAGGAAAGCAAGCCAAGTACTTCGTTTCGAAAGCCCTCGATCTAGTGCTTATGCGCCAAAGAAGGAAGAAAGTTATACATACTATGGTATTAAATAAAGGTTAGTTAGTAAATGTTCCCCTCACTAGTTCAAGTAAGCAAGTAAAAACTACCTTGCGGGGTCTAGCTTCTTGCCCTGATCTTTACACCCCTGTAAAAAAAAAGAATAAAAAGAAGAGAAGACTGAACTGCATTATTCCCTTGACCCTTAATGAAATAAGGAACTGGTTTGAAAGCTTCACTCATGAGCTATCTTACTAAACTAAAGGAATTCCAGTTTCCTAAACAGCCTAGTCCTAAACAACAGCTTGAGCCGATACAGCTGATGAAAGAAGATCTCCCAAGTAGAAAGGGCCTTAAGGCGTCATAGGGCCGTCAGACTCTTCTCTCTCCGTCAGGCATGGAATAATTACTACTTCCAAAAGCTGTCCTGAGATTTATTACACTTGTAAAAGAAATAAAAGCAAGAGTTCGGGAGTACTTGCTACGTACATGGCTTTCCCTTCGGGTTAGTAGCTCAGTTAGCCTGACATCATTGAATTTCACTCTTGTAAATAGAATAAATGGTTGTTCCAAATTTATTAATAGTAAAGGATAGGGTACCGAAACTCTATAAGACTACAAGGCGTCATGCTCTATAAGATAGAGACCACGAGGGGAGAAGAACATCATCAAGTTCCTTTTTTCCGGCTACCTATAGGCGAAAGAATTCGACTTTTCTCGGCTGACTATTCATAGGCGAACGAATTAGGCTTTTGAGAAGGACTAAGCAGCAATCTCAGTGAAACGTGAGAGGCTCATTGCGTACGAGCTTCAATAGTGAGAGCTAAGCTAGGAACGGGGAAAGATGAGCAGAGAGGGAAGGACTTTCTAACTGAACTTGACTTACCCATAGAAGGAACAACTTAAAAGGGTTCAGGTTTCTGGTTGAATACCTATCCCTGCCTTCTAGCATTCATGCCTCGTCTTTCAGATTGATCTATCATTCCATACCGGATTTCGTATCTATCTTTCTCATATTTGACTGATTTTGTATGCTCATGCCTAATCCTCTTGATTAGACTATCTATGCCTATCTTTCAATCCGGATTTTTTATCCCTCTCTAACCTCTTCAAGGCATGGGAACCCTAAAAAAGCAAAGGAGAGGCTAGCGGCGAAAGCAGATTGATAGGGGGTCACCCGGCTCTTTCTAACTAAAGGTTAAAATCCTATCACCTAATCTTTCTAAGGAGCGAGAGCATGGGAAACCTCTCAGATTGAACTAGGCCTTCTGAAGCTTGCATCGTCTAACTGCCCCCGCTAAATCATGATTGAATGTCTCATTTTCCTCTTTCTTCTTTCTCGTCTTTGACACCATTCGTCTGGTCATGGCTAAGACTCACTAACATTCTCTTTGCCTGCAGGCTCCCACTTGCTGGTTCCGGGCTTGCAGGCCTATAATCCAGATTGATCTATTCAGATTGAGGAAAGACCGAGTTCAGGTCTTCTTTCTATGCCCCAACCGGATAAACTCTGATCTTTCTCACTAGGCTCGTATAACTCGCCCCTTATCCTTTTTTCAATGCTTTGGGGATCGAGCACAACAAGAAGGAGCTATGCTTTCATCCCTAGCGCATACTACAGTAGAGTAGACTGATCGGACGACATGCGCATCGGAGCAAGAGAATGGATTTCACATCGATAGCAATCAAGTCCTTGTCCTCTGTATCGGTAGTAGCATCAGCCTCATTGCCCGGCATGGCAGTGGTATAAGGATTTCCCTGTAGGTGGTCCGCTTACTGTGCTATTTCAATGCTTCGGGGAACAAGATGTCGAAGGAACAAAGAGGAAGAAGGCTCGGTTGACTTGGCTCAGTTCCTGGATATGCGCACTCAGTCATCTCCTTTCCCCGCTAATTCATTCTCTTGATCTTATCAGAAGCCGGAAAAGGCAGGTGTATTGATGAGGGTCTATGTGATACCTATCGAAATCCAATAGCACACCCTAGGAAGAGGGCCCCCTTAGGCGAATAGCTTCTAGGAATAGCGCTCCTTAGGCCTACTTTCCTTTCTCCCTATCCTGCTATCCTATTCACTTTAGGTCAGACCACAAAGAAGTTGGCCCCACTTATTGCTCTCTTGGGCTTCCTCATTTCAAAGTGCTTTTTCTTTTGTGTTTCAAATCTATTTCTTCTGTCTCTGTCGATGCCAAATGCTGAAATGGGACCATTAAGACTATAACCCCCTAGAGCTTGCTTTGCTCTCGCTCCGCTGTAAGGGCTTTCTCATCTCATACATTAGGTCGAAACAAAAGAGACTTTGATCCCTCAACTTTCTTTGTTGATTTCTTCTTTGCTTTGGTTTTTATGACTCTGCATGCTAAGCTGCACCAAAAGGCTGGCCGGGGCAAGTAAATAGAGCCACTTCTGTACTATTAATGAAGCCATATTGATATAGAGAGTGAACCTTTTGGCTGCCGATTGAGTGTGTGTTCCATTCCCTAGAATCATAGCTAGCTTATCGTAGAAGCGAAGCGGTGAAAGATTCTGATAGGGACAAGGAGAGAGCCCTGGTTAGTAGGCTGTCGGAGTTCGAAACAGAAAGAATTCCTCTCATAGAAAGATAATACGAGGACAGGATGAGAGGGCGGACATACTAGTTAAGTATTATTTGTCTTTTTTCACTGGTGCTAAGTTGATAAAACTTGCAAAGCGAGTAAATGCAAGTACACAGTCTCGTTCAACCTCCTGAATCTGAAGAGAAGAGGGTGGCGTGATGCTGCTGGGCATGGTCCTCTATATGATGACTTCCGCGGCTATCGATTTCAATATGGAACTGCCCGTCTATTGTTTTTCTTTCTTATGTTGTGTACAGGCGCTTCTGCTTCGGTGAATGGTCTTTCTCGAGTGGAGATTCCGGATCGCTTCCTAAAGGATGGCGAGATGAGGTCAGAAGAAGCATCGAAATTGCTCGTTCAAACAGAGATGTATGTGTCAAAGTATACCTGCAAGGGTCGGGCACCATCACTAGTATGAATAAGCGGCTGGAGTAACTCATACTGGACATCAGGGAGAGGATGCGTCTTCAACATTAGAATGAGGAAGTCCTTACAGCCTGGATTAGTCTTCCAGGGAAGAGTGAGTTCTTTGTCTTTTAGCTACTACCGAATGCTTAGGACTCCTTCAACCGCTTCCTTGAACTAAGTCAAATCGGAGCCCTCTGCCTATAGACCAATTATTTTGCCTTTTTGCAAGGTCTATAGGCAAAGGGGTGCTTGAAAAGGCTTTCCTGCCTTATAAGTAAGTACAGGGCTATCAGTCGGCTAACCACCCTAGCTAGCATTTTTATATAAGATAGGGCGTTCATCTTTATATAAGATAGGGCCTTCATCAAGCCTTCTTTAAGTCGGAGTGTAGCGAAGTGATTCTCCAAAGAGGAGCACGAGTGGAACAAGGGCGGTCGGGATAGTGGCCAGCATCTCCTTAACAGGAGAGCGAGCTATTTTCTCACGGCTGCCTTCACCCGCCTGGGAAAAAGGCTTTCACTATAGAAAATTCTCAAGTAGATGTTCCCTGAAATGTAAGCTCTTTCGAAAGCAATGGGGGCTAGGAATGGTTTTGCTGTCTTGCAAGCAAGGCTAGATCTTCCTTTGGTACTCAATTGGGTATATTTCGTAGTGAGATAAGGAATTCAATCGTATATGGTATTGTACAAATACAGTATGGCAGGATTGACTAGCGGGATGGTTTCAAAAGAAGGATTTCTTGCGGTATCGGTACTCAATAGGGAACTTAAGGGATAGGAATGTACTTTGAGTTCTCAATTCTATTGCATTAGAAAGTGGGGAATTCAATCGGTATGGTCGAAGGCAATCAACTGCCTGACTTCTGTAGATTCGTAGTGAGATTGACTGAATTCAGTTTGACTGAGGGTGAGCAAAAGCATCTTGTCAATTGAAACTGCGATTAGTAAATTGATTTCCAGAATCTAGTTGGACTTAGAGTCCGATGCCTATCTTGTAAGTCTTTACAGAATGGACTTTTACTTTTGAAAGTGTGGAATTTGGCAGGATTGAAGGTATTAGGTAAAAATCCACTTTCTTGAATGAAGTGGACTGGGAAGGGAATGCGAATAGGATAGGTTTGCGAAAGACCGAGGTCTTGACTTCTGCCTGTGCCTCCCGCTTTCATTCACAGGTTAGCCAAAGGACTGTGCGAGAAAGCCATACATTCTTCCATTACAACCTAGATGACTCCTCAGCAATGCTACTAGTCCTTTCTTCTTATTTCACAGACTAGCGGATGAGAGTTCAGTCATTCGAGAGGCTTCAAACTTGGCTAAGCCTTCACATAAGCGGGACTGCTTGCATGTCCATCATTAGATTTGCGGGGTAGTGGAGGGAGTGCTTCCTCTCCTTAACAGTCGAGCTATTTCTTTCCTCTCAAGGAGCATGAGCGGAACGGAACGGTATCAAGTCTATTAGTCGGAGAGGTCGTACCGTCGAGCGAGTTGGGGAGCTCAACTAAAGCCGACCTGAGGGAGGCCTACAACCGTCGGTCTAGAAAGCTAGTAACTCGGATCTAGGACTAGGAAGGGAAGCTCTTCTTGTCCTACCGGTCGGGTTGCTGGACTGGTTGTTAGCGGAGAAGCCCTGGGAGAAAGACAGCTTATTAGAGCATTGGCGGTCGACGAATTCGTCTATCAGGCAATCTATCCTTAGCCTAAAGGCCCGTTAAAGTAAGGGTGGTGCAGTGTGACCGGAGCGGTTGTAGAGTTTATAAATGGGATTTGAGGCGACGCCTGAGTATGAGGAGATCGCACTGGATATGGCTACTCTTTACGGCAAAGGGGGCATTGCCCATAAGATAAGGCAGCCTTGGACTTCCTATTATTGCTTCTAAGTGAAAGGTAGCCAGCAACAATACAATGAAGGCATTCAGACTCATTACCTTTCTTAGGTCTCATTGAGACTCCCTTTTAGAAAGAGAAATGAACAAGAACTTCACTCATCCGGAAACGTGATTCTATGTCCTGTAAGCATCAGACTAGATCAAAAACCTGCCCTTTCTCCTCTCGACGAGTGTCAGCTCCTTCCAGGTACGCTGGTTGGCTAGTGTTATGAAATAGAGAAGTCAAAGTAGAGCAAGTCCCACCTACCAGGTTAGCGGAGAGTGACTCACCTACCAGGTTACCTGTTCTTATGAAGGAAGGCATCTATTCAAGTCTTTACTAAATACCATCAGATGGATTCTTAGGAAGCCATCTATTCTGCTAATACCGGTCCTATCCTCTCCTCTCTTAATTCTTCCTGCGGCTAAGGCAGATAACGGGCACTCTCAATCCAATAAGAAAAGTTCTAAAGCTCTTCGCCATACCTCTATCTCCAACAGACATTCATTAGGGCAAGGCGTACTGATTCGATCACTTCCTGTAAAGACTTTCCTGGCGGGTTTGCAGTTCTTATGAAAGACAGCCGTCTGTTAGGAAGAATTCAATCTCAAGCTCAAGACTTTAGAAGGGGGAAGGTAGCAGGTCTGTTGGTAAGCCCTTTCAGTCGAGCTAGGCATAACACTTTAACCACTCTTAGGCAAGCTCCTAGCCGAGTTCCAGAAAGCACCTAGCTGTCGAGCTAGTTTTGACTCCTTCTAATAAGCTCTTAGGCAAGCTAAGCTCCTTAAGCATAACACTCAAGCTGGCAAACTTCAAAAGTCATCTTTGAAGGCTAGATAGCGGCCTTAGGAAGCAACTTAGATTGTGGTACCAAGGAATGAAACAACTACTTAAGCCGAAATGTGCCGTTCACTCTAGTAGCTTAGACCATAGTTGAGCCTCCTACTCCTTCCCTTAGAAGGACAGTCAAAAGCCGGTGCTTTGGTTAACGGCTTCCGAAGTGACTAATCGTAGCCAACTTATTAAAGATCTATGCTTTCTCTTATTAGAAAGAATATGTATATGATTTTTTAGATGAAAGAAGTAGACGAAAAACTAGAGATGAGAGAAGCGAACCCAGAAAGAGAAGGAGAGGAAAGAAACTACGGGCGAAGGGCTAACCCAACACCAACCCAATAGAGCTAGCCAGCAAGCTCAGGCTAAGAGCTGGGTCAATCTCCATGCACTAGACCCCTTTACTAATAAAGGAAAGCTTGCCTTAATTGAAGTAGGGGCTGCGAAGGCGTATAAACTTGCTTAGCCCAAATCAGTCTAAAAGTTTGGGCTAGGCCGTAGTACCTACAGAGGAAGGGGCACCGTCCCCGGCTTCCCATCCACGCACTCTGCTGAGACAAGACCGGCAAGGGGAAGTCTGATAGAGCTTTAAGAGAGAGGGACCCCAGTGAATCGGTGGATCACAGGAGACAGCGACAGGGGGCATGCCTGAGTAAAGTATACAAGTGTTGAAAGAGTGAAGTCTGGGGACAACGGTAAACGTGAGGAATGGGACCTCCAGCGCCCTGTTCGCAAGCAAGGGGCATGCCGAACCCCTACCGTTCCAACTAAGTCCAACGCGAGGACCCTTTTCTTTTATTGACGATGCGTTCTGTCGTCAGCAAGCGGTGGCCGACAAGCCCCTTTTACCTAAATCTAATCTCTTGGGAAGCGAAGAGGACAGGTTTGAAAGTAGTTCGGTAAGATTCTGCCGAAGGTAGACATTTACCCAAGGCACTGATATTCTGACTCTCTCAATTACACGTGTTTGAGGGAGTTGAACGTCTTTTATGAGTGTCCTATGTGAATATGAGCCAGGAGCAAGGATTCCTGAAAGTGAATTCCAGTGCAAGCCTGATATGAAAGTGGAGATTCTCATACTTGTTAGCTTACTTCTTGCTTCCTTCGTACATTAGCTGCACTAGACTGTTGAGCTATAGAGTTTAGACTGACTGACTCCATGGCACTAGTTAATAGCTATCATAGATCGTTCCGGCCAGTGATCATTTGGAAGATCACTGTCCTCCACTTGCCTAACTACAAGAGATTAGAAATCGTATCTCACCGTATTCGTTCCATTCGTTCGTCCTCACTCATGTAACTTGCCTAGCAGTTGTAAGAGCAGCAACAACCGCCTAGAAAGTCTAGCAACACTTGCTTAGAGGTCTAGCAGCACTGACCGGAAGTCCGGTAGTCCGGTCAAGACTTCTCTTGAGATCTGAGTACCAAAGGTAGGTGAAGTAGGATTTCTCAAGACCAATGGGTGAAATAGCACCCTCCGATGAAAGAGTCCATCTCGCAAGCACTACGAAGGAAGGCAGTAGCACTAGCTTGAGAATTTGTTCCGAGGAATTCAAAATAGCTGGACCTATTATTGAAGGGGGCTCTAACATCATCAAATTCTGTTATTTAACCCCAGATTAATTATTAATGAGTAGCACAGAAGGCCACTCGCGCCACAGAAGTGGTATATAAGTGGTTATCCTTAGCAGAGTGGTGGTACGACACTACTTATCATACCACAATGAAAATGACCCCATTTGAATTGAAGCCCTCTATCGCTATGCTCCGACACTTATACCTATGCCCCAGCCTGAAGGTTCCAATGTTGCCTCGGCAGAGAGTCATCTCAGGGAGCAGTCGACTGTCATACAGATTTCGAAGGACAGTCAAGGACACAAGTTAGAATGAAGCAATATGAGGATCAACATAGAAGTGAGAGGGTTCAGTTGGAGACTGGGTTTTCTTGCGATTCCAGCCCTATACTATAGGCTTTTCCATAGCTGCTAGACAAAAAGACCCAGCAAGCATCAGCTCTTCCTGAGAAGGATTCAATCCAGCCACAGGTTCCCCTGCGACTTCGTCTTCCGCTCATAAGTAAGCTCTTCTCCACGGCATATTTTGACTCTGATCTTCGCTTCCTTCATTCGGTTTCTGGTTCTTGGCTGAACCAGTAGGTTTCCAACCTTCAAAGCAGCTGCTTTTACGCTCAAATACAAATTAAATTCGTGCTCAGTTCAAGTCAGCAGGATCTATCTCTTATGCAAGGTTTATTGATGAAGGTTACCTATTATTGTAAATCTATATTTTTTATATAAAGTAAAAAAGGCGCTCTCGTGCAATCTAAACAAGACAAACTTACAGAATCAAAGAACCTAACAAATGTAGGCGGAATACACTCATGATCCGCTTCACAAATGGGAGATTGGGTCGAAATCTATTTGTGAGATTAGGGATCGGCATATATTATCATAAGCATAAACATAAGTGAGGAGACCTTATTCAAATTAAAAAAGAACCTCTAGGAAGGTACCCTCGGCCGCCTATGACGGAGGACTTTTTTCCTCTTCTCTGAAATCGTAATTTTTCTGATAGGAACAGGCTAAACAAAAAGAAAAGGGGCTGTTTTTCGTCGGAATAGGGGCCTGTTGACACAATCCCATTTCTTTCCGTTGGTCAACAACCAACAAAAGTTCTCGTTTAGTTCTTCACTACTCCTACAGGAAGGCCTCTCTTTCTGTATGGGGGGAATCCTTTATTCTCAATCAAGATGCCTCAACTGGATAAATTCACTTATTTCACACAATTCTTCTGGTCATGCCTTTTCCTCTTTACTTTCTATATTGCCATATGCAATGATGGAGATGGACTACTTGGGATCAGCAGAATTCTAAAACTACGTAACCAACTGCTTTCACACCGTACGAACAACATCC